GAAGTAGTAGTTCAAATAGTAAAGTCAGAATCGGTTCATATTCAAAAGTCTTCTTTTTTTCTTTCAATTCAATCTAATTTTTTCTGGCTCGGCTATACTATCGAGCCGAGCCATTCTCATTTATTTGTGATGCTAAGAGGTCAAAAAAAGCCAATAAAGAAAAAATCTATTCATACAACAAAAGGAGAGAGAGGGATTCGAACCCTCGATAGTTATTTTTTATGAACTATACCGGTTTTCAAGACCGGAGCCATCAACCACTCGGCCATCTCTCCGAAAGATAATTTATATTTTATTTTTTTTTCGCCAAATAGAACATAGCCCTATGAGTTAATATGATCACTATGTATAGAAAGATATAGGGTGTGACTTTATAGGTCTATCCATCTGTCTATATAAATAAATGAGATACCCGATCCAGCCTACCCATTTGTGAAGTAAAAAAGAACATTTAACTTCATGTCCGAATAGAATAAAAGTAGTAAAAAAAAGTTGGCAATAAGTCATCTTCAATCAACGGATTGATGATAAAATCCCTTTATTTATTAAAATTTTTTAGTGGGTAAGAGGATTAAATGGTGTATATTCTTTTGTTAATAGCTTGGAGGATTAAAAACATGACTGTTGCTTTCCAATTGGCTGTTTTTGCATTAATTCTTACTTCATCAATCTTACTGATTAGTGTACCCGTTGTATTTGCGTCTCCTGATGGTTGGTCAAGTAACAAAAATGTTGTATTTTCTGGTACATCTTTATGGATTGGATTAGTCTTCTTGGTGGGTATCCTTAATTCTCTTATCTCTTGAATTCATTCGTTGCAGATCCAAAAATGAGATGACCCCTCCCATTCCATGAATTACACATTCAAATTCAATATAAGTCCATAAAATGTAAATAAAGAAAAAAAATGAGAAGGGGGGGGGTCAAACTTCTGGAATTTGAGTGAAATAGGAAGAAAAAAGTATTCAATATCAATTTAATAAAAATAAATAGAATAGAAATAGTAAATATTCATCAATAACTAAATAAAAAAACTAATCAAAAATTTGATATCTGATATCAAAATAGCCATAATATCTTATGGAAATAGAGAAAAATAGATTCTTGAATATGGAATTCAATATATAATTCAATATCAATATAGAGAATATTGATATATTAATAATATATATATAGAATTGTTAATTGAATTGATTTGGTGTTAGAATTTGATGAAAGGACACTAAACCAAAGAGTGTATCTCGTCTAGCTTTGAACAAATATTATCCAGAAATTTCCTATCAAGAAGGAAAAAAAATGCGGATATAGTCGAATGGTAAAATTTCTCTTTGCCAAGGAGAAGACGCGGGTTCGATTCCCGCTATCCGCCAAAATAGAAATGGATTCAAAAAGATAAAAGATTCGGTATAGTTGACCGTGAAGTATAGTCATTCTTTCCCTCGCGTTACAAAAGACAAGTATTGACTAGTTAACAGAATCAAACTTACTTTTGTTGAAAAAAAAAATGTTGCGGAGACAGGATTTGAACCCGTGACCTCAAGGTTATGAGCCTTGCGAGCTACCAAGCTGCTCTACCCCGCGAAAAGAAAAAAACTTGGACTAAACTCTAATAAACAAAGAAGAATTGAATGCGCCCCTATGCCATATCTGTACAAATAGAATAGCCTATTTAGACAGAATGGTAAAGGGGCCTCATCGATCATAGAAAAAAAATCGAAAAATTACGGGATATTTTAATCCTTACCAGCTTGATCTTGTTGCCCCTGGCAACAAACATGCATGAACCATTTCCCGAAGGATGTGTCCAGATAGTCCAAAGTCTCGATAGTTAGCTCGCGGTCTTCCGGTCGAAAAGCAACGTCGATGAAGACGTGTAGGTGCACTATTACGCGGTGGGGATTGTAATTTTCCATGAATTTTCCATTTATCACTTAGCGACGGAATCTGACTTATTTCCTTTTTTGAGGATCGACGAATCAAATGATATTTTTCTTCCAATTTTTGCCTCTTCTTCTCCCTATAAATCAAACTTTTCTTTGCCATAATGCTTCAGTTCCTCTTATTATCAATGATAATAATACAAATCGGATCCTAGATGTAGAAATAAATAGAAGAGTGCATACCTATTTTTTTTAATAAAAAAAATAGATTATTGCGGATACAATACATAAATAATTAACCGAATTTGCCCGATGTGGAGGCAATCAAGAAAGCCGCATAAGTGAATATATAACCTACAGAAAAGTGAGCTAATCCAACCAATCTTGCTTGCACAATTGAAAGAGCTACTGGTTTATCTTTCCATCGAATCAAATTTGCCAAAGGTGTGCGTTCATGAGCCCATGCTAAAGTTTCAATCAATTCCTGCCAATAACCACGCCAGGAAATTAAGAACATAAATCCAGTAGCCCAAACAAGATGCCCAAATAAGAACATCCACGCCCAGACTGATAAACTATTCATACCAAACGGGTTATATCCATTAATAAGCTGTGAAGAG